TCGTGTCGTCAATTGACAGTATGACTTAGGGCTCAATATAATTTGAGCGACAAAAAAAAAATCATATTTAGGTAAACCACCTTGAATCTACTGCAGAGTGGTAGATCTTGGATCCAAGGTATAACCCTTTGTGACTGAGAGATATAAAGACGAAAAAGACCAATGAAATCAAGTTTCAAGGTTGTATTTAATGGTAAAGTTTGATTCCCATTAAACCCCCGAATATTTTATGTGTCTCCTTTTGGTGGCTCTCAGCCTGAGTTATATTAAGTTATATTATATTATGATGGCCACAGGGCCGCCCCTATGGTCCAGTGGTTAAGACATCTCTCTTTCACGGAGAAAACGAGGGTTCAAGTCCCTCTGGGGGTATACAAGACTATAGGAGCGGGATTTCCTATCAAGTGATCTATATTTGTCAAGTCCTTCTATTAGTCTACTTAGTGGGACTTTCTATTTTATATCAAGTGATATATATTTGTAAAGTCTGCCTGGGAAACGAAAGGAAGTGGCTTATGGAACGTCTAAAATAAATTAGACGCTGGGTCGATGCCCGAGTGGTTAAAGGGGACGGACTGTAAATTCGTTGACAAGATGTCTACGCTGGTTCAAATCCAGCTCGGCCCAACAATTCGCCAATCTACTTGATAGAACCCTTAAGAAATACCTGACCTGATACAAGAGAATAAAAAAGAATCCAAATTTTCTGCAAGATCTCTTCTTATTTCCCTGGGATTGTAGTTCAATAGGCTAGAGCACCGCCCTGTCAAGGCGGACGTTGCGGGTTCGAGCCCCGTCAGTCCCGACGTATCTAATCCAATAAGTACATTAATTCGCCTCTCCATTTTCTGTCAAAGAAGGGACAGAGAGCAATTGAATTCCGAAGGGGTTTCCCCTCTTTTTTTCAGGATTCTATCGAAGAAAGAACAAACCCTAAACTAAAATGAAAAGAACTAAAATAGTGAAGTTGATAAAATATTCCATCTTTTCTCCCGCGACTAATATTTCTCATACTTCTTTTTCTTCCAAAGAAAATTGGATCATTAAAATTTAGAACCTAATTCCTCTCTTGTTCCACTTCGCTTGTATTGTTTGTTGGGGTTTTGTAGTTAATGGAAACGGACGGGTGGTTAGATGATACTTCAGTTGATGGTTCTACAAGGAAGACCTAAGGTAGGTTATAGAAAACAAAGAACATAAAAAAAAGGAGAAATAAATGAATTTTTGATTGGTCCGGGAATCCAATCTTGGATTCGATATGGATAAAGGATCTTCGTATGTTATACTATTCAATTCTCGACGACGAATTAATTTAATAGCTCAGATATTTTTATTCATGATATTGATCCGATTCAAAATCATCGATAGTGAATAGTTAATGTATTCATTGAATTGACAGGCGAAAAATTTATCATCTCTATGGGATTAAATCCCGAGTTATTGTGAAATAAAAAAACGATGAGATTATGGAAGTAAATATTCTTGCATTTATTGCTACTGCACTGTTCATTTTAGTTCCTACTGCTTTTCTACTTATAATTTACGTAAAAACAGAAAGTCAAAATAATTAATTACTTTAAATGAAACTTGACTTCTGAATTATTCTCAATAGTTGAAGAAATCAAAAGAAAAGTATTCTATTTTTGCGTCTTAGATGAAATCCACGGGCTATAGTCGGCGGTATTCTATGAGATCCGAGAGTATGGTAAGTAAGAAATTTATTTCTTACTTACCATACTCTCTATTAGTGTTATAGTAGTATATAAAGTTATACTTGACTTTCTAATAAACTTGGTATACTATATTAGCTTCTATCTTCAATATATGTAGTGATTATTATTATTATCCATATATAGAATTGACGTAGGACCCAATTCTATTTCTTTGATCTATCTATTTATTCCGATTCCGATGAATCTCAAATAATTAGTCTTTATAGACTACATTTCTCCACTAGAATCCAATCCAATGGAATTTAGAAATGAAGATATTTTTATTTGAAAATTTTTCAATTTAAATAAAAAATGCGTTGCAGAACGATCTATAAAACAGTTTCATTCCTCAACTAAAGTAGGAGTGCTTCTAAAGTCCACTTCTTCCCCATACTACGAGTGAAAGGGAAAATGTAAAGACTACCATTAAAGCAGCCCAAGCGAGACTTACTATATCCATGTGAATTATGTCCCTTATCTCTATGATAGAATTATTCCATTATTGCTCACTAATAATAGTAGAATGAATGGTCCAGAGTCAAAAAAGGATTCTGGCAGAACACTATTGATGAACGAAAAAAAATCCATTTCAAAAATTCCTATATGATTTCTAATGATTTCTAATCGGGAAAGAATAAACACAAGTAAAATACACAATGACATTACAAAGGAATGTTAGTAATGGAATCCATTAATCAAATATGAGGGCCCCTTCTTTTTTTTTCGTGCCCTTGAAAGTCAAAATAGATCATAGATCAATTGCTAGATCATAGATCAATTGCTTTGCTATTCGTCTATATATATGTAGATTACAGTATAGAAAGCACTTTCCCCAACTAGTAGTTGAATTATCCCGGCTATACAATGTAATTCAAGACCCAATCAGTAGACATTACATTAGCAGTAGAAGAGAATCGGGAAGTCTTGCTTCGACCATTATTTCTAATTTTTCCATTAGAATCTTTCTTTGATTTGAATTTTAGATTCAAAGATTTCCAATCTTTTTTTTTACAAAATTCCCAGAACAGAATAAAACAGCACAACAGAATAAGAAATTTCAATTCGTTTGTTGATGAGGCGGCACCCGGATTTGAACTGGGGAAAAAGGATTTGCAGTCCCCCGCCTTACCACTCGGCCATGCCGCCAAAACGATACACAATAGGAGAAAAAATTCCCCCCCTTTTTTTACTAGACTTTAGTTTATTGTACTTGCATATTGCATCCATTTTTTAATCCTTTTTCTAAATTTAGAAAAATTAGAAAAGAAACCTTTTATTGCCCTTTTGATTGTATTTGATCTACGCCTTCGATTGATTGTATAGTATCTCAAAACACACAATGCCGAAAAACTTCCACGGACTTTTGAAAAATAAAATGTGGATTTTTACTCAAAAAAGTCAAAATTTATGACAAAGGGGAACCATTAACTATTCCTTGACTAACAATTCGTGAATGATTCTGGGATTTGAATCTAAAATTTGGTTTGCCTGATGACATAAGAAAATACAAATTTATACATACTTAATTGATTGATTCTTTTGAATCAAAAATCCTTCTCAATTTCCATTATAACAAAAATTATAAGTATATGTAAACCCCAGAACGGAAATTGTTACACAGATACAAAATTTGCTATTTAGAGTCTGTTGCCTATAAATAAAGTAAATTCGTTGGAAGAAAAAAAGGGCCCGGCTGGGTATTGACCGGGCCAGGCCCAAAAGGCACTTCGAACAAAATAAAAGCAATAAGGTCTTCTTTATTTATCTTTCTATTTGGATCTTTCGAGCATCTAAATGGAATTGCTAATTATATAATAACGATAAAGAATGTGAAAGAAATACTTTCTTTAATCCTTACTTGATGTGTACTGTAACATAGTAATTATCTTTTTCGATTGGGAGAGATGGCTGAGTGGACGAAAGCGGCGGATTGCTAATCCGTTGTACGAGTTATTCGTACCGAGGGTTCGAATCCCTCTCTTTCCGTTTCCGTTGATGACTTTTTATTTTTTTCTTTAAAATTTTGCAAACCCCTTATTTATTTTTTTACTAGTTAAATGTGTGGAATAGCTAAAATAAAATCTTAAGAAAATTGTAAAATCAAGCAAGAAAAACAAAATTTTTATTTTATTCTTCACGTCCAGGATTACGTCCTGGATCATTGGATAGGAATCCAAAGATGAAGAGAGAAACAAAGAATATTACTACTGTGTAAACGAAAAGTTTGAGAGTAAGCATTACACAACCTCCAAGATCATTTTTTGAAAAAGAAAAACGAGAAAAGATAATAGATCCTCCATTTTTATATCACATATCCTATTTTGACACCAAGAAATGAATTCTAAAAATAGAAAAAAAAATGTTCAGAAATTCAAATGAAGTTGAAATTTGTAATAAGAGTCTTTGATTACCACAAATCACTTTCATACCCACAATTAGATATTGTAAGGGACCCTAATCTAATAGGGTATTTCGCCGGAAAAAGGATTAAAATTGGGAAATAGGACGAGCCTGATTTCTCGCCGCTATTCGAAATTTCAATGTTTGAATTGAAGGTTCATACTGTCAGACTTATTTGATCTTATCATCATAAATTGTTATAATTTTTCTCGAATAAATAATGATAATGAATTTTCTAGGATAGTGTTAAAATCTTATCGAAAACTTACAGCAGCTTGCCAAACAAAGGCTAAAAGAAAAAAGAACAGAGGTATGACTGGCATAACATCTACGATTGGATTCAAAAAAGCATAGGCTTCGGGCAATTTGGCGAAGAAAAGACTACTCGGATAAAGGGCAGAATTAAGACAGATCAAACTAAAGATATTAAGCATAACAGACATTTTTTTCGTCGAGATAATTGCATTTTGATTGAGTTATTGATATAAGGAAAAATGAAGAAAGTAGGGTAGACAAAAAAATCCTTCTTTTTCCGCTCAATCAAAAATCCTCCAATTCTCAAAGGAGAATAGAAGAAATCATACTTTCATACAATATCTTAATTGAATTATATGTAATGATCAATAAATCCAATTGAATTATTATAGATATACACATTCCAAAATCCTAACACGAATCTATAATAGATTCTATAAAGAATAAAGATTTTCTCTAGATATTTGGACTGGAATTGACGAACACTTAATACCAATATTATTCTTTATTATTATTATAGTGTGCAATAAAAAAAGGAAATGGGGCGTAGCCAAGCGGTAAGGCAACGGGTTTTGGTCCCGATATTCGGAGGTTCGAATCCTTCCGTCCCAGAGCATATCCATCCATTGTATCCTAATACTTCTTTTTTGTTCAACAAGGTTCTGTTTCAAGGTCTAATATTGGAATAGAATATTATTTCTCTTTTATTTTATATTTTTTCACAACACAAACTGAACTAAATCGAGTTCAAAATCCTTTTGTGACCCAGATAAAGATAAGATGGGGCATAGAGCATAGTTGCAGAAAGATTACTTAACCTCAGGTTAAACAAAATATGAAAAGAAAATACATATAAAACGAGGAAGTGCTTAGCCTATAGGTATGTATTGTTATCCTATTTCAGTGACAATAGTCTTTTTATTTTTGTGAAAAAGAAATTGCATCCCTAAAATAGTAAAATTGAAATATTTAACAATGAGATTTCTTTTTTTTGTTCAATGTATTTAGCTTATTTAGTTTATTTACTTTACATCATTTCATTGACAATTCTATTCGAAAAAAAGCAAAGATTTCTCTTTCTTATTCTTATGATGATGATAAGAAAATAAAAAAAGGGAGTCTTTACTATAAAACTTTACTCAAATAATGATGTAGATAGAAAGTAGGAAACTTTTTCAAATATCAAGTATCAAGATTTCTAATTTGGAATCATTCCTTATAGGTTCCATCTTTGGGAAGTTGAAAATGGGTCAGTCTATCTTATTGAGTCACTTCAAGAAGCAGAGTCAAATAGAATTTCCTTATTCGTGTGATGCTAGTTATGTTATTTCTATATTTTATTTTGATTTGATTTCTGTCTATTTCTCTTAGATAGATATTAGATATTTTTTGCGAGATATATTTATAGAAAATTAGAAAAATGTTCATAAAAATAAAAATGTTCCATTCATACAAAAAAAGCCGAGGTCTTGCTAATTTTTCTGAAGAAAAATATTTATTATATTATCTATAAAAATAAATTATTATCTATGTAGAAAATAAGAAATATAAATGACTTTGTCTCTGTACTGATTGAACCAATGACTATTCATGATTCCATAATTGAATCAATTCCATACTGATTCCAAATTCGAGGAATGTTATGGTAAAACTTCGTTTAAAACGATGTGGTAGAAAGCAACGTGCGACTTGAAGGACACGATCCCGTGTGGATTCTTATCCACCATTTTATATTAGGAATGAAGGTGCTCTTGGCTCGACGTCATTTGTTCTATTCTACTATAACTCTTCTTTTTTTTATTGGGTTATAATGTAAATTCTATTCTACTATAACTCTTCTTTTTTTTATTGGGTTATAATGTAAATAGTTCATGATGGAGCTCGAGTAGAAAGTATTGATTAATTTCTCAGGGGCAACGATCTAGGGTTAATGCCAATTAATAAATTGGAACAACTTCGTAAGTATATCTTCTATAATTAATATAGATAATAGAAATCAAAAGGATCCGATTCGAGCAAAATTGAAAAAAAAAATTGTTGGAACGGCTAAACCTTTTTCAATCCACAGTGTATCACGCACGAATCAACCGTTGGTATGATTCTTTGATAGAAAGAAATCACAAAAGGGGTATGTTGCTACCATTTTGAAAGGATTAAGAAGCACCGAAGTAATGTCTAAACCCAATGATTTAAAACAAAGATAAAGGATCCCAGAACAAGGAAACACCACTTTAATTGTCTCACGGATCCGAATAAAGAATCCAAATATATTTTAAACGAGACAAAAAGGGTGGGTTAAAGACCACTCAATAAAAAAAAATAGATTCAAAATTAAATAAAAATCTTTCAAATTTTTGAATTATTGAACTTGAGTTATGAGTACAAATGATTTTTTTTCAGGAAGGAAGCGAAATAAAAAAGACTATACTATGACTATGAGTTTAATTATAGAATAATTTATTTTATATGGATTCCTTTCCTATTTCTTATAATTTTATCCATAGACAAAACTTCGAATCATTTTTTCTCGAGCCGTACGAGGATAAAACTTCCTATACGGTTCTAGGGGGGGGTTCTTTTTCATCTACATCTATCCCGATGAGCCGTCTATCGAATCGTTGCAATTGATGTTCGATCCCGAAGAGAAGGAAGAGATCTTCGGAAAGTGGGTTTTTATGATCCGATCAAGAATCAAACTTATTTAAACGTTCCCGCAATTCTCTATTTCCTTGAAAAAGGTGCTCAGCCTACAGAAACTGTTCAGGATATTTTAAAAAAGGCAGAGGTTTTTAAGGAACTTGGCTCTAATCAAAACAAATTCAATTAAATTAAGGAAATAAAAACTAAGGGTAGGATAGTGATTTCTATATCATTTTGGATATCTTTTCTATACTTTGTTTTTTTATTTCCTTCTTTTCTTGCTCTATTCGTATCTATTTATCATATCATTGATAATTGATAATAATAATTTTCTAAGGAAAACCTTATTTGATTTATCCTCACAAAATAGCAAATTCCTGCAATTGGGCGGTTTTCATTCGAACTCTAATACCAAGTAAGAAACAAGGACTCGAAGTTATTCTATATAGATTCACTACACTATTGATTGCATAAATCCTTTTCTATTTATTTT